AATCTTTATAAATGATTTTGTATTTTAAAAAAAACATGTTTATGTGGCTTTCAAGAAAAATTTTTATAAAATTTAGTCTTTATTAGTTATTTTTCTTAATTTTTTTTTTTTTTTTTTTTTTTTTATTTTTCTTTTTTTAATTTAATTTAGTAAAAAAATAATAAATTATAAATGATTTACATTTTATTCTTTTTTTTTTAAAAAATAAAATTTTAAAAATAATTTGAATTAATAATTTATTTTAAAATAATTAAAATTATAATTTATTTATTTTATATTTATATATTAATAAATATTTATATTTAAATTATATATATACATATTTATTTATAAATATTTTGTAAATAATTAAATAAATATATAAATTATACTATAAATATATTATATATTTATATTTAATATATATAAATATAAATATATTATTATTTTATTATAATTATAATTTAATTATATTAATATATATTAAATATAATCTATATATATATATAAGTATCATATATAAATATTTTTATTAGTATATATAATAAAATAAATTTTTATTAATTTATATATATTTATATTAATATAGATTCCAGAGTATTTATATATATATATATTAATTATAAAGTTATATTATTAAATAGATATAAAACTCTATAATTAATATATATATTTATAAATTCCCAAAATTTTTTCTATATAAATATATATAAATATATTTTAATAAATTATTTATATATAAATATTAAATTTATAAGTCTTAACTAGTATAGTATAGATTGAAAAATCTTGCTAATAGAATAACAACCAGAAAATAATAAAAAAAAAAAAAAAAAAAATCATTTTAAATTCTCCACTAATTAGAAATTCTTTAAATAGAATTTATGTATAACAAAAAAAATTAATCTTTTTTATTATTTACTTAATTTTTTGTTTACTAAGTTATATTATTTAAATAATTAATAATCTTTTTTTTTTTTGTTTAATATTTATTAAAAATAAATAATTTAATTAAATATTTTATTAATAATTTTTAAAAATTATTAATTTGATATTTAATTATATTAATTTTTTACATTTTTTTGTAAAAAATAATAATAAATATAAAATTATTTTTTATTAAAAAAAATCTGTTATTTTTTTAATTTTTAGTTTTAGGGGAATTAAAAATTTTTTTTTGTTAGGAAAGAATTTAATTAAATTTAATTATTATAATATAATTTTATAAAAATTTTATAAATTTTTTCATTTAATTTATTTATATAATTATTAAATTTTAAAATTTTTTTAAATTATTTTTTATTATTTAAATTTCTATTAATTAATAAATTAAATTATAATTTATAAAATTATTAAATTTATAAAGTTTTATTTTAGCTTAAAATTTTATTGTTAATTTATTTTATATGTAAATTTTTGTGTGGATTTAATATAATTTAAAAAATTTTATTATAAAAATTATTCGCAGTAATTAATATTATTAATTAAAGAAATTTAGAAATAGTTATATTAAAAAGTATTGGTTAAATTTGTGCCAGCAGCCGCGGTTATACAAATAATACAAATAAATTTTATTAGTTTAAGTTAAATTGAATTTATAAATTTTTAAAAATAAATTTATTAAGTGAAATTTTAAATTTATTAAATTTTTAAATTAAAAAATATTAAAGCTTGAAAATTTTATTTAAAAACTAGGATTAGATACCCTATTATTTAAAATGTAATTTTTTACTAAAGTAGTATTAGATATGTTCTTGAAATTTAAAAAATTTGGCGGTATTTTAGTCTATTTAGAGGAATCTGTTTTATAATCGATAATCCACGTTGGACCTAACTTAAATTTGTTATCAGTTTATATACCGTTGTTATAAGAATGTTTTATAAGAATAATAATTTTCTATAATTTTTATTAAAATTTATATCAAATCAAGGTGTAGCTTATATTTAAGAAAAAATGGATTACAATAAAATTATTTTTGGATATAAATTTGAAATAGTTTATTGAAATTGGATTTAAATGTAAAATTATAAAGATTAATAATTTGATTTTAGCTCTAAAATATGTACACATCGCCCGTCGCTCTTATTATTAAGGTAAGATAAGTCGTAACATAGTAGATGTACCGGAAGGTGTATCTAGATTGACAATTTAAAGCTTATTAAGTAAAGCATTTCGTTTACATTGAAAAGATTTTTGTGCAAATCAATATAAATTGAATTAAATTTTATTAATTAAATTAATTTATTTTTATTTAAATTGTTAAAAATAATTATATAAATTATTGTTTAAGTATTATTTAAAGAATAAATAATTTTTATAATAGTGTATTAGTATTGTAAAAGAAAATTGAAATAATTTGAAAAAATATTATTTAAAAAGAAAATTTTATTAATTGTACCTTTTGTATCAGGGTTTATCAAATAAATAATAAATATTTATTTTTCTCGATTTTAAAAGAGTTAATTAATTTTAAAAGTTAATGTGATAAAATTATTTTTAAAAATTAATTAGAAATGAAATGTTATTCGTTTTTAAAGGTATCTAGTTTTTTAAGAAATGAATTTAATTCAGAAATTTTAAATTATTTAGTTTATTTTTAAATTAAATAATTTTTTAATTTTAATATTTTATGGGATGAGCTATAAAATATTTTTAATAAATTTTAAATAAATATTTAATAAATGTAAGCTTAGAATTAGTTATCATTAATAAATTTGTTATAATTTATTTTATTTTTTATATTATTTAATTTATTTTTATTTTTTATTAAAATATTAATTTTAATTTTTAAAATTAAGAAATAATGATAAAATTAGTATATAAATATTGTAAAAATATTTTTTTATGAGAAGTTTTTATAAAGAACTCGGCAAAATAAAATATTCGCCTGTTTAACAAAAACATGTCTTTTTGAATTTTTTAAAAAGTCTGACCTGCCCAATGAATTTTTAATGGCCGCAGTATTTTGACTGTGCAAAGGTAGCATAATCATTAGTTTTTTAATTGAAGGCTGGAATGAATGGTTGGACGAGATATTAACTGTTTCATAAAAATTTATAATAAAATTTTATTTTTTAGTCAAAAAGCTAAAATAAATTTAAAAGACGAGAAGACCCTATAAATCTTTATATTTTTTATATTTAATTTATTTAGATTAATTTAATTTTTATATTTTAAAATATTTTATTGGGGTGATATTAAAATTTAAAAAACTTTTAATTTTTTAAAAACATTAATTTATGAATTTTTGATCCATTAATAATGATTAAAAAATTAAGTTACTTTAGGGATAACAGCGTAATTTTTTTGGAGAGTTCATATCGATAAAAAAGATTGCGACCTCGATGTTGGATTAAGATATAATTTTAGGTGTAGAAGTTTAAAATTTAAGTCTGTTCGACTTTATATTCTTACATGATCTGAGTTCAAACCGGTGTAAGCCAGGTTGGTTTCTATCTTTAAAAAATTAATATATTTTAGTACGAAAGGATTGAATATATAAATAATTATATTTTTTGTAAGAATTTCATTAATATAACTATTTTGGCAGATTAGTGCAATAAATTTAGAATTTATATATGTAAAATATTTACAAATAGTACGTGTTTTTATTTGAATCTATTTTATCTTTTATAATAATTTTATTATTAGTTATTTGTGTATTAGTAAGTGTTGCTTTTTTAACATTATTAGAACGAAAAGTATTAGGTTATATTCAAATTCGAAAGGGACCTAATAAAGTTGGTTTATTAGGATTACCTCAGCCATTTTGTGATGCAATTAAATTATTTGTAAAAGAACAAACTTATCCGTTAATATCTAATTATATTTCTTATTGTTTTTCTCCTATTTTTTCTCTATTTTTATCGTTATTAATTTGATTGTCTATACCTGTTTTGATTAAAATGATTTCTTTTAATTTGAGAATTTTATTTTTTTTATGTTGTACAAGTTTAGGGGTTTATACAGTTATAGTAGCTGGTTGATCTTCTAATTCTAATTATGCTTTGTTGGGGGCTTTACGAGCTGTTGCTCAAACAGTATCTTATGAAGTGAGTTTAGCTTTAATTTTATTATCTTTTGTATTTTTAATTAATAGTTATAATTTTTTAAGATTTTTTTATTATCAGAAATTTATTTGATTTTTTTTTATTATATTACCTTTAGTTTTAGTTTGGTTGAGAATTTCTATAGCTGAAACTAATCGGACTCCTTTTGATTTTGCTGAAGGGGAATCAGAGTTAGTGTCTGGCTTTAATGTAGAATATAGAAGAAGAGGTTTTGCTTTAATTTTTATGTCGGAATATTCAAGAATTTTATTTATAAGTATATTATTTGTTGTTATATTTTTAGGTTCTGATATATTAAATATTATATTTTATGGAAAATTAATTTTTATCGGGTTTTTGTTTATTTGAGTTCGGGGCACATTACCTCGATTTCGGTATGATAAATTAATATATTTAGCCTGAAAAAATTTTTTACCTTTTTCTTTAAATTATTTGTTTTTTATTATTGGTTTAAAATTTTTATTTATTTTTATTTTATATAATTTATTTTAGTAAGGTTAATAGAAATTATATTTCTATCTTATGTTTTCAAAACATATGCTTATTCAAGCTCATTAGCCAATTAATTAAATTATCTCATCATTTTGTTATAATTGGATTAATAATAAAATATGAAAAATAAATTATAGTTAAGATTTGTCCTGTTAAAATATAAGGGTCTTCAACAGGTCGAGCTCCAATTCATGTAAGTAAGATTACTGTTGTTACTATTGATCAAAATAAAATTTTATTAATTGGATAAAATTGATTTCCTTGAAATTTTCTATTATGAGTAAGAGGTATAAAGAATAAAATAGCAATAGAAAAAACTAAAGCTATCACTCCTCCTAGTTTATTAGGAATTGATCGAAGAATTGCGTATGCAAATAAAAAATATCATTCAGGTTGAATATGAATAGGAGTAACAAGAGGATTAGCAGGAATAAAATTATCTGGGTCTCCTAATAAATAAGGACTTATTAAAGTAAGTATAATTAATAATATAAGTATTACAATAAATCCAAATACGTCCTTAAATGTAAAATAAGGGTGAAATGGAATTTTATCAATATTAGAATTTAATCCTATAGGATTATTTGATCCTGTTTGATGTAAAAATAATAAGTGAATTAATACTATTGCTAAAACAATAAATGGTAAGATAAAATGAAAAGTAAAAAATCGAGTTAAGGTTGCATTGTCAACAGCAAATCCTCCTCAAATTCATTGCACTAAAGTTGTTCCTAAGTAGGGAATTGCTGATAATAAGTTAGTAATTACAGTGGCCCCTCAAAAAGATATTTGTCCTCATGGAAGAACATAACCTATAAAAGCTGTTCCTATTACTAAAAATAGAATTAATGTTCCTACTGTTCAAGTTGATGTATATAAATATGAATTGTAGTAAATTCCTCGTCCAACATGAAGATAAATACAAATAAAAAAAAATGAAGCTCCATTAGCGTGTAAAGTTCGTAATAATCAACCATAATTTACNTCTCGACAAATATGATTTACACTATTAAATGCTATATTAATATCTGCAGTATAATGTATTGCTAAAAATAGTCCCGTTAAGATTTGAATAATTAAACAAAGACCTAATAGAGATCCGAAATTTCATCATGCTGAGATATTAATGGGTGCTGGTAAATCCACTAACGCATTATTTGCGATTTTAAAGAGAGGGTGTTTAAGTCGAAGTGCTTTTGACATTTGTTTAATTTATTATTCGTAATGGCCCAAAAAATAAATTAGTAATTTTTACAATGGCAATTATTGTAATTAAAAGATAATTAACAATTAAGATTGTTGTAAAATTTGTTGGGTAATTATATAATTTATATATAGATGTTGTATTTTCGGGTATAAAAGAATTTAAATTATTTGTATTTATTATTTCTGTATTTATAAATATATTATAAATATATGTTTTATCAATTAAAAAAATAATAAAAATTCTAATTAATATATATAATATTGTATTAAAAAATAATTTTATAGATAAAGAAAATATTTCATTTGATGCTAAGGAAGTTGTATAGATAAATAAAACTAATATACCCCCTAAAAAAATTAAAAATAAAATATAAGAAAATCAAAAAGTTTTTGTAATTATTCCTGTTAATAAAGATATTAATATTGTTTGAATTAATAGTATTAATCCTATTGCTAATGGGTGGTTTATTTGTAAAAAAATAAATCTAGAGATTATTAGTATTCTATATAAAACTAATTGTATAATATCAAGAAATAGTTTAATTAAAATATTAATTTTGGAGATTAATGATAAAGGTATTTTCTTTTTTCTTGAAGTTTTAAAAGAAAATTCTTATTTTTGGTTTACAAGACCAATATTTTTGTTAAATTATTAAAACTAATGATAATATTTATTTATATAAGTCTTCCTATTATTTTATATGTTGTTGGTATTATTTGTTTTGTTTTAAATCGAAAACATTTACTTTCTATATTGTTAAGATTAGAATATATTGTTATTTGTTTATTTTTTATTATTTTTATTTATTTGTTATATATAAATTTTGAAATATATTTTATTATAATATTTTTAAGATTTAGTGTTTGTGAAGGGGCTTTAGGTTTATCAATTTTAGTTTCTTTAGTTCGTACACATGGTAATGATTATTTTCAATCTTTTAATATTCTATAATGATAAAAATTTTATTTTTTATTATGTTTATTCTTCCGCTTTGTTTTATAAAAAATATGTTTTGAATGGTTCAAGGTTTATTAATTATATTAAGTTTTATCTATATTTTAATAAATAATTTAGATAATTATTTTATAAATATTTCTTATTTTATGGGAAATGATGTGTTATCTTATGGTTTAATTTTATTAAGAATTTGAATTTGTATATTAATAATAATAGCAAGAGGTTTAGTATATAAAATAAATAATTTTATTAATTTATTTATAATTAATTTATTATTTTTATTATTATTTTTATATTTAAGTTTTAGTAGAATGAATTTATTTTTATTTTATTTATTTTTTGAAAGTAGTTTAATTCCTACTCTTTTTTTAATTTTAGGTTGGGGTTATCAACCTGAACGTTTACAAGCCGGTATTTATTTATTGTTTTATACATTATTAGTATCATTGCCTATATTAATAGGAATTATTTATTTATATAATGATTTAAGAACAATAAATTTTTATTTAATAAATAATTATTTATTAAATTATGAACTTTTATATTTTTGTATAATTTTAGCATTTTTAGTAAAACTTCCAATATTTTTAGTTCATTTGTGGTTACCTAAGGCTCATGTAGAGGCTCCAGTTTCTGGATCTATAATTTTAGCTGGAATTATGTTGAAGTTAGGCGGTTATGGTTTGTTACGAATTTTACCAATTATTCAAGTTTTGGGTTTAAAATTAAATTTTATTTGAGTAAGAATCAGTTTGGTGGGTTCTGTTTTAGTTAGATTAGTTTGTTTACGACAGGTTGATTTAAAATCTTTAATTGCTTATTCTTCTGTTGCTCATATAGGAATTGTTTTATCTGGTCTTATAACAATAACATATTGAGGTATTTCTGGTTCTTATATTTTAATGATTGCTCACGGCTTGTGTTCTTCTGGTTTATTTTGTTTGGCTAATATTAGTTATGAGCGATTAGGTAGTCGTAGTCTTTTTATTAATAAGGGTCTTTTAAACTATATGCCTTCTATAAGTTTATGGTGATTTCCTTTATGCGCAGGTAATATAGCAGCTCCTCCTACTTTAAATTTATTAGGAGAAATTGTTCTTTTAAATAGAATTGTTAGATATTCTTTTTTAACTATAATTTTTTTATCGCTTTTATCATTTTTTAGAGCTGCTTATACTTTATATTTATATGCTTATAGACAGCACGGTAATTTTTTTTCTGGCTCCTATTCTTTTAGAAGAGGAAATTTTCGTGAATTTTTCTTAATTTTTTTACATTGATTTCCACTTAATTTGTTAATTATTAAAAGAGATTTTTGTTTATTTTGATTATATTTAAATAGTTTAAAAAAAATATTGATTTGTGGTGTCAATGATATGAAATAATTCATTTTAGATCGTGAAAAAAATATCTATTTGTTTGATTAGATTTATTTCTTTATTTTTCTTAAGTTTTATTTTATTTATTTTTAGTTTATTAGTTATTTTAGATGAATTGGTTTATTTTTTTGAGTGGGAAATTATTTCATTAAATTCTTGCAGTATTGTGATAACATTTTTGTTTGATTGAATAAGTTTGTTATTTATATCTTTTGTTTTATTGATTGCTTCATTAGTTATTTTTTATAGAAAGGAGTATATATCTGAAGACGTTAATATTAATCGATTTATTATATTAGTTTTAATATTTGTTTTATCGATAATAATATTAATTATTAGTCCTAATTTAATTAGAATTTTATTAGGATGAGATGGNTTAGGGTTAGTTTCTTATTGTTTAGTTATTTATTTTCAAAATGTAAAATCTTATAATGCAGGTATATTGACAGCTTTATCTAATCGAATTGGGGACGTTGCTTTTTTATTAGCTATTGCTTGAATATTAAATTATGGAAGTTGAAATTTTATTTTTTATTTGGAAATTATGAAAAATGATTTTTTTATGATGATTATTGGAGGATTAGTAGTTTTAGCAGCAATAACTAAAAGAGCTCAAATTCCTTTTTCTTCTTGACTTCCTGCTGCTATAGCTGCCCCAACTCCTGTCAGAGCTTTAGTTCATTCTTCNACTTTAGTNACTGCTGGAATTTATTTATTAATTCGGTTTAATATTTTATTGGATTCTTGATTAGGTAATTTATTGCTTTTATTATCTGGATTAACTATATTTATAAGAGGGTTAGGAGCAAATTTTGAGTTTGATTTAAAAAAAATTATTGCTTTATCTACTTTAAGTCAATTAGGTTTAATAATAAGAATTTTATCTATAGGTTTTTATAAGTTAGCATTTTTTCATTTATTAACTCATGCTTTATTTAANGCTTTATTATTTATNTGTGCGGGGGCTATTATTCATAATATAAATAATAGTCAAGATATTCGTTTAATAGGAGGGTTAAGATTACATATACCTTATACTTCTTGTTGTTTTAATATTTCAAATTTAGCTTTATGTGGGATACCTTTTTTAGCTGGGTTTTATTCTAAGGATNTAATTTTAGAAATTGTTAGATTTAATTCGATTAATTATTTTTCTTTTTTTCTTTTTTTCTTTTCTACAGGATTAACTGTTTGTTATTCTTTTCGGCTGGTTTATTATTCAATAACTGGTGATTTAAATTGTGGATCTTTAAATTATTTGAGAGATGAAGGGTGAGTAATATTACGGGCTATGACTGGTTTATTAGTTATGAGAATTATTGGAGGTAGAATATTAAATTGATTAATTTTTCCTGTCCCTTTAGTTATTGTTTTACCTTTTTTTTTAAAAATTTTAACTTTATTAGTTTGTATTATAGGGGGAATTATTGGTTATTTAATTTCTAATGTTTCTTTTTATTTTGTTAATTTTAAATTAAATAACTATTTATTTACTAATTTTGTTGGTAGAATATGGTTTATGCCTATAATTAGAACTTATGGGGTTATTTTTTATCCTTTATATATTGGTAATCAAGTTGTAAAAAGTTTTGATCAGGGTTGATTAGAATATTTTGGAAGACAAAATATTTATTTTCAATTAGTATGTTATTCTCAATTTAATAATATTTTACAGAATAATAATTTAAAAATTTTTTTATTGACTTTTGTAATTTGAATTGTTATTTTAATGTTTTTTATATTTTATTATTCAAATAGCTTATATTTAGAGTATGACATTGAAGATGTTATGGAAATTGTTTTAATCTTTGAATATATTGAATTAATTTTAGTAATTTATAAAAAAATTATTTTATTTTTACAATGAAAATGTAATGTTTTTATTAAACTATATAAATAGAAACATAAATGGAATTTAACCATTAAAAGTAAAAGTTAGCAGCTTTTTCTTGAACTTCATGTTTCTTTAATTGGAGAATTATGTCTCAATTTATTCATTAACAGTGAATTACCTCTTTTTGGTTTCAATTAAGAATAAGGGTAATTATACCTAAAATTAGGTCGAAACTAATTGCCATTTATCGCTTCATATTCACAGTAGATTGAATATTCAATAATTTTTGAATGCAAATCAAATGTTATAATTAACTACAACCCTGTTATTCTGTTCAGTTTAACATACCTTGATTTCATTCATGATATAATCCAATTAAAAGAATTATTAAAAATGTGAATGATGTAATTAATCCAATTAATATGTTTGATATATTTAAAATTATTACTATAGGTAGAATTAGTGCAATTTCTACCTCCAAAATTACCAAAATAATAGTAATTAAAAAAAATCGAAGGGAAAATGGTATTCGTGAAGATGATTTTGGGTCAAATCCGCATTCGAATGGGGATCTTTTTTCTCGATCAGCTAATCTTTTTTTTGATAAAATAAATCCTAATATTGTTAATAATGAAGTAATAGAGATTAATATAATAGAAGAAATTTCAATAATAAACATTATTTACACTATTTTATTAATAGACCTTATGATTGGAAGTCATATATACTTTATACTATATAAATAAAAATTATCTACCTCACCAATAAATTGAAATGTAAAGAAATAATCAAACAATATCTACAAAATGTCAATATCAAGCTGCGGCTTCAAACCCAAAATGATGATTTTTAGAAAAATGATTATTATAATGACGAATTAAGCAAATTAATAAAAATGTTGTTCCGATTAATACGTGAAGTCCGTGGAATCCTGTTGCTATAAAAAATGTTGATCCATAAACAGAGTCTGCAATTGTAAATGAGGCTTCTATATATTCATATGCTTGTAAAATTGAAAAATAAATTCCTAATAGAACAGTAAAAAATAATCCTTGGAAGGTTTGAGAGTGATTATTTTCTATAAGTGCGTGATGGGCTCACGTAACCGTTACTCCTGAGGTTAAAAGAATGGCTGTATTTAATAAAGGAATTTGAAATGGATTAAATGGATTAATTCCCATAGGGGGTCATTGTATTCCGATTTCAATTGAAGGGGATAAACTTCTATGAAAAAATGCTCAAAAAAATGATGTAAAAAATAAAACTTCTGATAAAATAAATAAAATTATTCCTCAACGTAAACCAGTTATTACTGCTTGAGTATGAAGACCTTGAAATGTTCTTTCTCGTGTGATATCTCGTCATCATTGATATACGGTTAAAATAGTGATAATATTTCCTAAGATAAATAAGGATGAATCAAATTTATGAAATCATTTTACTAATCCAGAAACTGTTGTTATTGCTCCAATTGACCCTATTAAAGGTCAAGGGCTATAATCTACTAAATGAAACGGATGATTTGAGTGTGTTGACATTTAGTAAACTTCTCTAGAGTAAAGAGTTCTTAATACTGCCAAAACATAAGATTGAATAATAGCTACCGCAGATTCAAGAGTTAATAGAGCTAATTGAGTAATCAGTAAAATATTAATTAAAATTAATGATATAGAAGGGCCAGTATTTCCTAATAAAGTCAATAAAAGGTGTCCTGCAATTATATTTGCTGATAGCCGTACTGNTANNGTNCCNGGNCGAATTATATTACTAATTGTTTCAATACATACTATAAATGGTATTAAAATTGCAGGTGTTCCTTGAGGTACTAAATGAGCAAATATGTGTTGAGTATGATTTAATCATCCATAAAGTATAAATGCAATTCATAAAGGAAGAGCTAAAGAAAGGGTTAAAGTTAAATGACTAGTGCTAGTAAAAATATATGGAAATAATCCTATAAAATTGTTAAATAGAATTATTGAAAATAGAGAAATAAAAATAAATGTAGACCCTCTTTTTCTTTTTGGGCCCAATAAAGTTTTAAATTCTTTATGAAGAATTAAGTTTATGTTATTTCAAATAATTCTATAACGTGAAGGTATAAGTCAAAAAGAGCATGGAATTAAAGTAATTCCTAAAAAAGTTCTCATTCAATTTAATGAAAGATTAAAAATTCTTGAGGAAGGGTCGAAAACTGAAAATAAATTTCTTATCATTTTCAATTTATTGATTTAACAGTAAAAAGTTTTTTTTGGTGTGATGGTGAAGATGGAAAATATCTAAAATAATTTATAATATTAAATATAATAAAAGTTAAAAAGAAAATTAAAAATAAAGTTAATCATCTAATTGGGGCTATTTGTGGAATTAAAAAATATTATAATTTTAATAATTTTAGTTTGACATACTAATGTTATTTATTTAACTAATTTTTTTTCATTAGAAGTATTTGCTAATTTACTATTTTATGGTTTAAGAGACCATTGCTTGCTTTCAGCCACCTAATGATTAGTTTGAGTTATTTGTGATTCATTTGATAAAAATATTTGAGGGAACTCTTTCAATTACAATTGGTATAAAACTATGATTCGTACCACAGATTTCAGAACATTGTCCATAAAATAGATCAGGTCGATTAATAAAAAAATTAGTTTGATTTAATCGNCCTGGTGTTNCATCAATNTTAACCCCTAAAGCTGGCACAGTTCAAGAATGTAAAACATCTGCTGCAGTTACTAAAATTCGGATTTGAGTATTTATAGGTAGAACAACTCGATTATCAACATCTAGAAGTCGAAATTCATTTCTTTTTAATTCATTAGTTGGGATTATATAAGAATCAAATTCTATTTGGTTGTTGAAATCCGAATATTCATAGCTTCAGTATCATTGATGACCAATAGCTTTTAAAGTGATTGAAGGCTCATTAATTTCATCAAGAAGATATAAAAGTCGAAGAGAAGGAAAGGCAATAAATAGTAAAATAATTGCTGGTAAGATTGTTCAAATTATTTCAATTATTTGTCCATGTAGAAGATAACGATTTGTAAATTTATTAAATAATAAAGTAATTATTAAATATCCCACTAAGGTAGTAATTATTATTAAAATTATTAATGCGTGATCGTGAAAAAAAATTAGTTGTTCTATTAACGGAGAGGCTCTATTTTGTAAATTTAAATTAGCTCATGTTGACATTTATTCTAATAAAAGTTAAACACTTTATATATGGAGCTTAAATCCATTGCACTAATCTGCCATATCAGATTTAATTAGTTAATATAGGAAGTTCAGAATAACTATGTTCTGCGGGAGGCGTATTTTGGTATCATTCCATAGAAGAATTTACTTGAATACGGTAAATTACTTGACGTTGAACTATTATACTTTCTCAAATAATATATAAAAAAAAAATAATTCCTAATAAAGAAATAGAAGATCCAATCGTTGAAATTACGTTTCATGCTGTGTAAGCATCAGGATAATCAGAGTATCGTCGAGGTATTCCAGCTAATCCTAAAAAATGTTGTGGGAAAAAAGTTAAATTTACTCCTATAAATATAATTACAAATTGACTTTTTAAAAGTTTACTGTTTAAAGAAAGACCAGTAAATAGAGGGTATCAATGAATAAATCCTGCTATAATTGCAAATACGGCTCCTATTGATAATACATAATGAAAGTGGGCAACTACATAATAAGTGTCATGAAGAACAACGTCAATTGAAGAATTTGCTAAAACTACTCCGGTTAATCCTCCTACTGTAAATAAAAATACAAACCCTAAAGTTCACAAAGTAGTTGGTGTATAAGAGAGTTGAGTTCCATGTAAAGTTGCTAATCAACTAAAAATTTTAATTCCAGTGGGAACAGCAATAATTATAGTAGCTGAAGTAAAATAAGCTCGTGTATCAACATCTAATCCGACTGTAAATATGTGGTGGGCTCATACAATAAAGCCTAACAATCCAATTGCTAATATAGCATAAATTATTCCTAAACTTCCAAAGGTTTCCTTCTTACCTGACTCATGGCTAATAATGTGGGAAATTATTCCGAACCCAGGTAAAATTAAAATATATACTTCTGGATGACCAAAAAATCAAAATAGATGTTGGTATAAAATTGGATCTCCTCCCCCAGCTGGGTCAAAAAATGATGTATTAAAATTTCGGTCTGTTAATAGTATTGTAATTGCTCCAGCTAAAACGGGCAATGATAAAAGTAATAATACAGCAGTAATTAACACAGATCAAACAAATAAAGGTATTCGGTCAAAATTAATTCCCGTTGATCGTATATTAATAATTGTTGTAATAAAATTTACTGCCCCTAAAATAGAAGAAATTCCTGCTAAATGTAAGGAAAAAATTGCTAAATCAACTGAAGCTCCACCATGTGCAATAATTGAGGAAAGTGGAGGGTAAACGGTTCATCCTGTACCAGCTCCGTTTTCTACTATTCTGCTTATTAATAAAAGAGTTAAAGCGGGGGGTAATAACCAAAAGCTTATGTTATTTATTCGAGGGAAAGCTATATCTGGGGCTCCTAATATTAAAGGGACTAATCAATTTCCAAATCCTCCAATTATAATAGGCATAACTATAAAAAAAATTATAATAAAAGCATGAGCAGTTACAATAACATTATAAATTTGGTCATCACCAATTAGGGCACCGGGGTGCCCTAATTCTGCTCGAATAAGAATTCTAAGAGAAGTTCCTACTATTCCAGCTCAAGCACCAAATATAAAATATAATGTTCCAATATCTTTGTGATTTGTTGAAAATAATCATTGTCGCAATGATTAAATGGCTGACAATAGGCGGTAAACTGTAAATTTATTTATGAGATATAATCTCTTTAATCATGGCCTTATAGTCAATAATGATATTAGACTGCAATTCTAAAGGAGCAAATTAATATGCTAAGGCTTAAAAGAATTTCTTATATTTATAGCTTTGAAGGCTATTAGTTTGTTTAACTTAAAGCCTTAAAGTATAATATAAATTATAGAAATTATAAATAATCCTAAAATTGAGATAGAAGAGCATAATAAATAAATATTTATTATGTTTTGATTAAACTGGTAATTTATAGTTCAATTAGTTTCATTATAATTAATTATAAATGCAGTATAACACATTCGTAAATAAAAATATAAAGAAATTAGTGTTCTAAAAATTAAAATTAATATAATAAAATATTGATTTCTTATTACTAAATATTGAATAGTAAGTCATTTTGGTAAAAATCCTAAAAATGGGGGTAATCCCCCTAAAGATAATAAATTAAAAAATATTCTGAATTTAAATGTTTTTGAATTTAAGTATAAATAAAATAATTGATTAATATGATTTAAATTAAACATTAAAAATAAAATAATTAATGTTAAATTTAAAAATGAGTAGAAAAAAAAATAATTTATTCATAAATTTTCGTTTTTTATTATTGTTATTAACATTCAGCCCATATGATTAATTGAAGAATAAGCTATTAATTTAGATAAAGAAGTTTGATTAAATCCTCTGATTGCGCCACAAATAGCGGATGTAATAGCGCAAAAAATAATTAACGGTTTATATATTACATAAGATAAAATAAAAAAAGGGGCAATTTTCTGTCAAACTATTAAAATATAAGAATTTATTCATGATAAGCCTATTATTACATTAGGGAATCAAAAATGAAACGGCGCTGCTCCTATTTTTAATAAAACAGAGCTTAAAATTAAAATTTTTGAGTAAATAAAAATTATTTCTATAGAATAGAAGTTTTCAATAAGGTAGAAAATTGAAGAAAAAAAAGATACTGTTGAAGCCAAAGCCTGAGTTAAAAAGTACTTTAAAGAAGATTCTGTTGATATTAAATTATTATCATTTATTAGGGGAATAAATGCCAATAAATTAATTTCTAATCCTATTCAAGCACTTAACCAAGAGTTTGAAGATACAGTAATTAATGTTCCTATCATTAAAATTAATAAAAATATAATTTTAAAAGAATTATTAAAAATTAAAAAGAAAAGGGGTATAACCTTTATAAATGGGGTATGAACCCAGTAGCTTAGTTAGCTTATCTTTTTATATTTTGGTGTACGATGCACAAAAGTTTTTGATACTTTTAGAAATAGTTTGACTCTATTAAATATAAATTAGTAAATGAAAAATTTATTTTCATAATTTATCCTATCAAGATAATCCTTTTATCAGGCAATTTACT